AAGTAGGAATATTTGGTGGTTCAAAATTTGGATTCGGTAGATAGAATATTTTTGTCCCTGGGACAAAAAATATTGAATAAATAATGAAACATGAGTAGGAGTATAAGCCTGTAAGTGCCATAGTTGCCTTCCCATCCCAATACGTGGGATGTCTTATCCTTATATTATAATGAACAAATGTTCAACTTGATAACTATACTACTATAGTATAACAGTCTAACTACTATAACTTATAACTTATTATAATAATAACGTATTATGTAATGTATGTTACATGTTATTATGTTATGCATATGGTTACTTTTTTTTATTACAAAACAGCTCTATTCCCCACTAAAAAATGAAGACTCAGGCTGGAGTTTTGTGGAAAAAGCCCCTTATCGGATTTGAACCGATGACTTACGCCTTACCATGGCGTTACTCTACCACTGAGTTAAAAGGGCCCATTTGATTCAATTCCTAAATGAGTCGAGTCACTAGCCCCCTATGAGTCTACTGCATGTACCTATGTATACAATACATGCTAAATACATATATATATATATATTTATATGTATATGTATATGTCATATGTCTGCATAGTGATAGTGGCTCATTCAGGAAAAAGAATTGTTTTTTTTTGTTAGGAAGTTTGTTAGGAAGTCCAGGGGAAAATACTAACCTTATACTTTATATATTTATTTGATAAATATCATTGCAATGAATTGTTTCAAGACCGACTTCAATTGCTTTGTTTTTATTGATGGAACCCCGTCAGAACGAGATTTACTTGATTGATACACAATTAGACATAGATCTAAGATATTGAATATTTCATCGAAGCATGGGATGAATAGATTCGAATCGTACCCGGAATCCAACTCTTATCTTATAAATCTTATCTTATAAAAAAAAAACTTTCTATCATTTCTTAATTCCCTGGCTTAGTGTGAGATAGGGATAGGCATATCTCATCTTAACAATGCGTGAATCAATGAGTGAAAGTTGAAGAATGGAGTTTAACCCTTTTTTTGTCGGACCAATCACTCCCAGAATGGATCTTATACTTCATTATTACTTCTGTATCATTTCCATTATTATACATTACTTGATTAATATATATAAATATAGAATTCAATTCTAGAATATATAACATAATAGAATTGAATATAAATAGATAGATCCATATCTATAATAATGATTCTATATATAGTATATAATAATAATTCTAAATATCAAATAGAGAATATAGAATGGTTCGTGAATGAAGAATCAAAAAATTCTATGGAATCACGAAAGGCAGAAAGCTTCTTCGGATCTGCTAGTCACACCATTACATTTACATTATATTGACTCACATTAGATTGACAATTCCAAAAAACTTTTCATACTATGCTCAGAGTATGATGACGATCGGGCGGGTATGCCCCCATCGTCTAGTGGTTTAGGACATCTCTCTTTCAAGGAGGCAACGGGGATTCGACTTCCCCTGGGGGTAGGGTACTAGCAAAGGAAGTTGTTTATGGATTATCAATAAGCCTAAAATGGATTCTTCCTGGGTCGATGCCCGAGTGGTTAATGGGGACGGACTGTAAATTCGTTGGCAATATGTCTACGCTGGTTCAAATCCGGCTCGGCCCAATAATTCGCCGATCTATCGTGAGATTCTATAACCAATTAGTCCTCTAGAAACAAACGACTGATACAGAGGAATAAAGAAAAGGATCCATTTTTCTATTCCTATTTCGTTTTATTTGTTCCTACATATTCTGATCTTTTGAATGATATAGAGTCATATCAAGATCTCTAAAGTAAATAGAAGGAAAGGAGTAAAATAAAGAAAGGAGTAAAGAAAAGCAAAAAAGAATCTGTTTTTTTTCGTTGAAAAATGGATTAGCAATTGATTTGACACGATTTGACAGACAATAGGATTACGAGTAATCCGTGCCGCTCTTACTAAAGTACTGAAGGAAAGTTCAGATATATGTGGATATAGAACTCGTTTCTCTGTTATAACATAACACGAGAATTCTAGACAATTCTAAATCTAAATAAAAATAAAATAGTTTGAATGAAATCATAAGAATAGGTATGCTGTACACCTTATTTCCCTGGGATTGTAGTTCAATTGGTCAGAGCACCGCCCTGTCAAGGCGGAAGCTGCGGGTTCGAGCCCCGTCAGTCCCGACCTAGAATTGGATGGATCCTTCAATTCATCCTTCTATTTTCTGTGACGAGGAGGGGAGCAGAATCTAATTATCCGCGGCGCGGGAATCCCTATTTCGTTCCTTTGTCGTTTCGCATTTATTATCGAACAAATAAAATACGGGAAATTGAATTACTTCTACTTCAAGTAGTACCGATTGATGGGGGAGATACATATGTGTATTGTTACAATTGTTGGTAGGTAGCACCATCATATTCAGGATTCCAAGAGATATTGTACTTGTCTGTCTTTTTCCTTCAGAGCTATGGAAGGGAATAGCACACCCATATGCTTCCCCAGAGCACATACACAAATTGCGATTCGTTTATTGTACGATACAAAAGAAAATAAACATCATTATCCCGACAGAATACTTTTCAGATTAAAAACACTTCCCGTTTTAGCTCCGATTTTGTATGACTTCAATATATTCCTAATTGAAAACAATCGATCTATCCCATTTGCACACTGAATTTTTGATATATGTCCCAGTCCTGAAAGAGGATATTAATAAAAAAAAAAGATCAAACAAAGATCCATCTCTCTTAGTGAGGGAATGAATAATCTTTGTTTCGTCCTATTTTTTTCCTAAGCTAAGGCCCTATTGAAGAAAGACCAAACTAAACTCCAAACAAAATAGTGAATTTTTCGAAATATTAGATCTTTTATATCGAGACTCATCTTTCTCACATCTCTTTGTCTTCCAAGAAAATTGGATCTAAAAAAAAAACTTAGTTTAGAGCTGAACCCCGCTTTTTCCATTTCGCTTCTACCATTTTTTGGGGGGTTGTTGACCAATAAAAGTGGAAGATAGGTCAGATGAGACCTCATCAATCGGCTGATTATATAAGGAAGACGGCAGGTTATAGAAAGGAAAGAATGGAAAAGAATGCTAAATTCAACAGGATTTTGGATTGGATCAGGAATTCCATTTTCTATTCCGTATGGATAAAAGATCCTCCTATGTTATACTATTCCATTCTCGACGATGAATCGATTTGATGGCCCAGATATTGTTATTCATAATATTGATCCGATTCAATATCATCAGGATACAATTCATCCCATTGAATTTACAGGAGAAATATTTATCATCTCTATGGGATTAGATCCCGAGTTATTGTGAAGCAAAAAAAACGATAAGATTATGGAAGTAAATATTCTTGCATTTATTGCTACTGCGCTGTTCATTCTAGTTCCTACTGCTTTTTTACTTATCATTTACGTAAAAACAGTCAGTCAAAATGATTAATTCAAATTCCACGTCTTAAATGAAATGAGCGGACTAGAATCAGCATTCTATGCGATCCGATAGTATAGTATAGTATGGTAGAAAGAAATATATGAACCTTTCCACCATACTATCTATTATATTATTGTATTGTATTAAAGTTGGACTCTTTTGTATAAAGAAATATACTTAATTGAATATATTGTATATTAATAGATTAATATACAATATATATCTTCATATATGTATATAAAAATGACATATCATATGTTCATATATGTATATAAAAATGACATATCATATGTATAATGTACATGTAAATAGCACTCCAGTTCTTTACATCCATTTGATTTGTAGTGATTACGATCAGTCCGGAATAATCGAATATAAACTTATATTTGATTCTTTTGTTTTACGGTTTACTAGGTTTCTTATTATTTCCAATATGGATCCTGGGCCGGAACCCGTCAATAAAATCAATGGAAGAAGATCATAGTATGGGCAGGCATATATAATATATCAGAAGAAATTCATTCAATAGAAATAGAATATATATAATTCAATACAATATATATAAAATAAAAGAAGAATAAAAGAAATAGAAATAAAAGAAGATCCTTTTTTTAGTTTTAGCATTCCGAAGGAGTAGTTGATTGATCCGTTGACAGATGACCCAAAGAGTTCTATGAGATATTCTTCGGATTTGGAAAAATAGTAGTGGATCTTACCTATTTCGAATGCTTGAGCTCTGACATGAAGTGAGTCAATAAAGCATAAATAAGGTTTCTAGGAATCTAAAACAAAGGTAAGTGTGCAATGCAATATAATATGTAAATCGCCCAAGACAAGATCTTATGAGGATCTTATTATACGTAGTACTACTTTGGACAACGACTATAGTTGTCCTCACTAGAAAATACGTAACCACATAATAGAATAATAGAACAACTTACTCCCTGAACAGTAAAGAGGGAAACAAATCAAATAAAAAAGGGGGGGTTCGGGTGCTCCTCATTGTAATGTCCATATGTAATTCTAGTAACAGCTAGTTCATCAAAATGTAGTATTTAGGTTAGGAAGAATGAGGTTGGAAAAAATTGCATATCCTGTGTATCCCTTTGACTTTCAAAATACGAACATGGGAACCATAAAAATATTTGTTTGTTTGATTCAAAGGTTAGTAGTCCTATATTACATTTACATTACTTTACTTACTGTATTCCAGTGGAATTTGGAAATGTATCTATTTTTATTTAAAAACGATTTGCAGAACGATATCTGAAACAATTGATACAGTTTTGTTACTCAATTAAATTTGTAGTGTCTTTAAAGTCCACTTCTTCCCCATACTACGAGTGAAAGGGAAAATGTAAAAACTACCATTAAAGCGGCCCAAGCAAGACTTACTATATCCATGTGAATTATGTCCCCTATCTCTATGAATATGAAGAAATTATTCCATTATTGATTACTAATAATAGTGGAATTAATGGTGCAGAGTCAAAAAGAATTCTGCCCGAAGGCTATTGATGAACGAACCCCCCCAAATCCACCCATAAAAAGTTCCTATATCTGGTAGAATCGGAAAACATTAAGCACAAGCAAAATACAAGATATGCAGTTATTCCCTTGGAATTTTCAAGGAAATGTTATTAATCGAACATGTAGGAATAGTAAGATAAGACCCCTTTTTCTGTTGTTGCCCCTCATAAGCAAAAAGCATAACAATATACAATAAAGATGGATCACCATCTATCACATATCTCCCGTTTGATCTAACCCTTACCGTCTCCCGATTGTTTCACAGAGACAGCCGGGAGACAGACTATTCCATTTACATTTTTTGTTTACAATTTACATTCTTTCTTGAGTTACTGAAAAGAAAGAGGTTTTTTTCAACTTTTTTCTTTTTTTTTTTTATAGAAAAAAAGAAAAAAGCCAATTATTCATGTTTATGTTTATGCAATCTAATATTGGATTGAACAACCAAATAGTGATTGAATGTCTGAGCAGTCAGAGACTCTCATGGGTCTGTATACAAAGTATCTTCCACTCTTTCCACAACTACTCATTTTATTCCCCATTCGACTATTCTAATCTAACTTAAGACCCAGCCCAGTCAGTAGACACTAGTACTGGAGGAAAATCAAGAAAGTAGTGATAGTTCTCCACTTCTGCTGGGGAAGAATTTGGCAATTTCTATCAGCAGAAAGAATAAGGGATTTTGAGTTTTTTGTTGATCAGGCGACACCCGGATTTGAACTGGGGAAAAAGGATTTGCAGTCCCCCGCCTTACCACTCGGCCATGCCGCCAAAACTATACAAAATCGATGGAAATATTCCCCTTTTTTTTGTTTTTTGAGGGGAGGTTCCTTAATCAATCCTGGTTTGATTGGATTTGCATCCTCCTGAATTCCGCTTTCCTTATCCCCTTCCTAAAAAAAAAGAAAAAATCCCTTCTCCTTTGCCTTTGGTTGGAGTCGGTTGATTTCTTTCGATTAATTGTATAGTATCTCAAATCTCAAAACACACAAAGCCCTAAAAACGAAACTTGCTGCTTTTTTTATATTGAAAATTGAAAGAAAAATTTGGATTTTCGGTCACAGAATAAAAAATAAAAAATTCGGGGCAAATTGAACCATTAACTATTCACTGTTAATTCATGAAAGGTTCTTGTATCTGAAATTGTGTACTCACTCTCATAAGAAAATGACATTGATACACAACGAATCAGTATCTATTCTATTCTTTTTACTAAGAAATCCTTTTTTTTTTTCAATTTCAATTATTCAATTATAACAACATATATGTGTATATGTAAACCCCAGAACAGAAATTGTTACACAGATCTAATTCGGCATCTTATCTATATATCTATATATGCATATACCCACAGGGAATTAAGGGAATTATCGTGCTCCAATTTTTTTTTGAATCTATTGAATATCAAATAGATATTATGATATAGCATGGCATGTGTTGCCCCAAGTAGAACTGACTGGGATAGGCGATACACAGATAGCTAGATAGCTCTATCCGTGTGTGCTTAATTTGAATGAATTTTCATTCAAAAATACAATCCCTCTTCCGCACTTCAATCGTATTACACGAATTAGACTAACAAATGGATAAGAATGTCTCTCTTCGCTGCGAATCATTTTTGAACAATGGAATCCGCAAAAAGGGTTAAGTGTTAAAATAAAAAAAAAAAAGGAAAAGAGAAAAGTAAAAGTAAACTCTATACTCTTTCCTGATTATTCTGTCTTTTCTGTTTTTATCTCATTCATAACGAACAGATCAAATCCTGAATACATTTACTTTTCTGGTACGCAATCGGATCGTAATATCATAATAATAATAATAATTAGGTAGAAATTGGATTAGGTTTGATATTCTATACAACACTCCATAAGTCTAATCGACAGAATTTTGTTTCCCGAAATATTTTCTCACTTCATTTCCATTTGTATCTGATGCAAATTCGAATTTGAGTAGTGAGTAGAAAATTCTCTGTATTCCTTCACTCATACGTATTTCATACATTCCATATATGGAGTTAGATTTATTTTCATGTGATTCAGTAAACAGAATATACATTCCATCATTGCTAAAGCGATCCGTATGGTTCGATGAAGAATGAGCCAATGAATGGGATTTTTTCGATAAATGGGAAACTAAAGATGCTCGGGGATGGAAATGGGGGAATGTTTACAATACCTGGGTTTAGTCAGATACAATTTGAGGGATTTCGTGGGTTCATTGATCGGGGCTTGACGGAAGAACTTTATAAGTTTCCAAAAATTGAAGATACAGATCAAGAAATGGAATTTCAATTATTTGTGGAAACATATCAATTGGTAGAACCTTTGATAAAAGAACGAGATGCTGTGTATGAATCACTCACATATTCTTCTGAATTATATGTATCCGCGGGATTAATTTTGAAAACCGGCAGGGATATACAACAACAAACCATATTTATTGGAAACATTCCTTTAATGAATTCCCTCGGAACCTTTCTAGTAAATGGAATATACAGAATTGTGATCAATCAAATATTGCAAAGCCCCGGTATTTATTACCG